GAATTATCAAAAATTTGGAGCGTGAAGTGCAATTAGATACATTTTTGGGGGAATGCAGATTACTATTATTAATTAGAATAATTTATGGTTAGCTTAGTGGAACTAAAAAACTTAAGTATCCAGGCTCCGTTTAGAAAAAGCCCAATTGGAAATAGATCTATGATTACTATTTGTATCATAAACGGTTTCTTTTTGTAAAGAGAAGCCATCTCAAACTCTTAATCAATCGAGTAATATTAATTAATTAATATGCATGAATACATCAAATTTTTGGCGGAAGGCATAAAAATTGAAAAAAGGAGGGGTCATAACAAAAAGAAGTGGTAATGGAAGCATTTGTCCTATATGTACAAATGAAAATCGGGCGGATCTTTACCCGGAGTAGAGCATAAACCTAAAAAAATTAACAGGGCCCGTTCAGGAACAAGAAAACGACATTGTGATTTGGATTAGATCTCGATGAAACAATATATCAATAAGAAGTTAATTCAATAAGTTTAGTGACTGCTTTTTTTCTTTTCTATTATTTTATATTACAAGAATATTATACGAAAAGGAGTAAAAACCTGTCTTTTTTTAAAAATATTAAAAATAGAAGAAAAGTCCTTTCGTTAGAAGTAAGAAAGAACCTTCTACGAATATGAAAAAAGAAAGAGGATTGGAATCTGCACATTGATTTTTTTTTGCAATTTTTTGTTGAACCGTATGCACCAAAAGGCGCCTGTACGGTTCGTAAGGGATCTAATTTTACCCTAATCAACCGACTTTATCGAGAAAGATTACTTTTTTTAGGACAAGAGGTTGATAGCGAGATCTCGAACCAACTTATTGGTCTTATGGTATATCTCAGTATCGAGAATGATACCAAAGATCTCTATTTGTTTATAAACTCTCCCGGCGGATGGGTTATCCCTGGAGTGGCTATTTATGATACAATGCAATTTGTGCGACCAGATGTACAGACAATATGCATGGGATTAGCCGCTTCAATGGGATCTTTTATCTTGGCCGGAGGGGAAATTACCAAACGTCTAGCATTCCCTCACGCTTGGCGCCAATGAGGTTTTTATTTGAGAGAAAAAAATAAGACTATGCCTTCGCCATATTAATATTAAGTAATAATAGCATGGCACTTTGAATTCGATATCAAAATAAAACAATTTTTATTGTTTTTTCAAAACATTTGATTATGTATCGAGAGAGTAGTATGAGATAAAAGGGATTTCCTATTTTTTTATATTGGAGATTCCAGTTCAGCGTCACAAACTTTTTTATTTTCACACCGGGGGCTTAGTTGTGTTCTGAAAGAGTTCGAAAATAAAAAACAAGATTTTTTTCCTTAATTTTATAAAAAGCAACTTTGGGATTGCTGAAACACAGACAAACCAAATAATATTAAATATATATATAAAGCAACGGAACCATCATAGTATTTTTGAACGCCTACGAAAGGAAGGGTGGTAATTTGATCATTTACCGATCTGGGTCTGATAGATCCTATTTTTTTTGAAGGTAAAGGTCAATTTTATTATAGAGCCGTATGCAATGCATAAAAGATGCCCGTACGGTTGTGGTTGTTCAATTCTATCTTTTTTTTTTTTTTTTTTATATATTTCTTTTCTATTCATCATGCAAAATAGAGGAACCCCTTTTTTGTTATACCATCAGGGTAATGATTCATCAACCTGCTAGTTCTTTTTATGAGGCACAAACGGGAGAATTTATCCTGGAAGCGGAAGAGCTGCTAAAACTGCGTGAAACCCTAACAAGGGTTTATGTACAAAGAACGGACAAACCTTTATGGGTTGTCTCGGAAGACATGGAAAGAGATGTTTTTATGTCAGCAACAGAAGCCCAAGCTTATGGAATTGTTGATCTTGTAGCGGTGGTTGAGTGAAAAAGCCCGGATTTTTTTTTTCGCGCAAATTCTCGATTTCCTATTTTAGATTTTTGCTGAATTTACTACAAAATTAAATAGAAGTATCATCAGGTTAGGATCGATCTAAACCAGCCCATTATTTATATGATATGATTCAACATGCCAACTATTAAACAACTTATTAGAAATACAAGACAGCCAATCAGAAATGTCACAAAATCCCCCGCACTTCGGGGATGCCCTCAGCGTCGAGGAACATGTACTAGGGTGTATGTGCGACTCGTTCAGATCATGAGCTGGGATAAAGATAAAATAAATAAAACCTTTTATAGTATCAATGATCAGTACCGGGGAATAGGATAGAATAGAAAAAGAAGTCCGTTCAATTCAGTATAAAAAAAATATATCCATTCTATTGTGTATGAAATTTATGGTTTCCGTTGGTGCAAATCCAATCACCTCAATTTAAGATGAGAAGAAATTCTCCATTGGTAACAAATGGTTATCCATTAAGCGGAGAAAATCCTACTTAAAAATAAAAACAGAAAACTTAGGCCCCTTTTGCAAGAACGGACTAACAGGGTTAGCTACCCAGCCAACTTTCATAATTAAATACCGTTACTGTGTAAGTAGATCTAATCGTGAAAGACCTATTACTGGATAATTCATGGGTAGAGCCAAAGAATGTGAACTATACAAGTTACCAATAACATTGATTAAATGAAGTAAAGGCTCCGGTGTATAGAGAAAACCTCACCGTTTAAGAAGTAACCATATAAACGAAGGAAGCCACTATTTCTTTATCCATTTATATTTTTTATTTATTCTATTTTGATACCTAGTAAAATATAATTTCTTATTTCGAAGTGAAATGTCTAGAAAAAATAAAAATAGTGGTCGGGAAGGTTATAGTAGCCAAAGTCATTGGAATTTTTAGTTTATACATTGGAAAAAAGCTTTGTTATTAATAGACTAGGAAAGGGAAAAAGAATAACTGAAAGAAAGGAAATCTATTAGTTATTCGTCAAAGTTTCATTTATTAAATGACCAGAATTAGACGGGGAAATATAGCTCGGAGACGTAGAACAAAAATTCGTTTATTTGCATCAAGCTTTCGAGGGGCTCATTCAAGACTTACTCGAACAATTACTCAACAGAAAATAAGAGCTTTGGTTTCGTCTCATCGGGATAGGGATAAGCAAAAGAGAAATTTTCGCCGTTTGTGGATCACTCGAATAAACGCAGTAATTCGTGAAATAGGGGTATCCTGTAGTTATAGTAGATTAATACATGACCTATATAAGAAACAGGTACTTCTTAATCGTAAAATACTTGCACAAATAGCTATATCAAATAAAAATTGTCTTTATATGATTTCCAATGAGATCATAAAAGAAGTAGATTGGAAAGAATCCACCGGAATAATTTAAACGGAGTTCCCCGGAGAATGAACTCCGGGAGGGTAAAGTCAAAATGAATTAACACACTCAAAAAGAATCTTTATTCTTACCCGATTCTTTTTTTTCTTACAACACGATAATTAAATATGTATTTTTCATATTTTTCGAACAAAACATCAATCTTCGTTTTAGTTCTGATTTTACTTTTTATTCAAGTGACGAAAGAGTAAGCCTATTTATTTCTGGCTCGAAGACCCGCAGTTCTGGTAGTCGACTCGGTTCTTTCAAACTGTTTCTCATTATTAAGAAAAGGTAACAAAGATAAAATACGAGCTTGTTTTATAGCAATAGTAATTAATCGTTGTTGTTTCAAGGTCAATCTATTCACCCGTCTAGATAATATTTTTCCTTGTTCGCTAATAAATCGACTAATTAAACTCATGTTTCTATAATCAATTCGATCCCCCGATTGAATCGGGGGCAAACGCCTACGAAAAGATCGCTTGGATTTAAGAAAAGGTCGCTTGGATTTATCCATGGTTTGTTTAGTTTATTCCTTAATCCCGAAAATCCTATTTCGGTCGGATCTAAAATGAATTAGAATAAATAGGATTTGGTTTGTTTATATTTAATTATGTTATATATATCATATTTAACTATGTTCTATATAGAATGTCATTTTTACCCTTCCAAGGAAGGGTTACATACATGTGCTCGATTCGATCTATTTCTTTATCTCCCCATGAATCGTATGTTTGTAACAAAATGGACAGAACTTTCTCAATTCCAATCGATTAGGCGTGTTGTGACGATTCTTTTCAGTAATATATCTGGAAATACCCGTTGATACCTTATTAACACCGTTTCGAACACAACTGGTACATTCCAAAATAACCGTTATTCGGACATCTTTCCCCTTGGCCATGAACCCCCTTTGGATTTTTGATTTACTCAACTCTTCTATTTTCGATCCGAAACGAAGAAGAAGAAAGGAAGGAAAAATAGAAGTTATTAACTTGAAATCCAATTATAAAAACTTCCCTGCAATCAATATCAATATACTAAAAAAATTTCTAAACTTTATTTCAAATCACAGTATTTCATTTCCATTTAAGTACCTTGTCTAAGAGTCTTGTCCTAGATCTAGGCCACACCCTGTTTATTCTACCTCCATCCCTAGTTAATTTTTGAATTTAATAATTTATTTAATTCAAACTTGAACCCAAGTCTCGAAGCTGTTGAATACACCCTTTCTTTTTTCTCTTTCCTCCCTTTAAGGAAAAAGGTAAAAAAGAGAAAAAGGGGCAAAGGATTAGTCACAAATATTTAATTTCATCTCGAATCTTCGTTATTTGGTACCGTATCAATAATCAAAAAAAGGGGAATGTCAACGCATCTGGGAAAAAACGATTAATCTCTATCAATAGACCTGCTAAAGACCCGAACCATAGAGTACTTAATACCGGTGCCACGGAAAGATATGTTTTTAGATCTCGCATTTCAAAATCTCCTTCCTTTTTTTATTGTAATCTGAAATGGTAATACATATATGATCAGATGCATATGCAGTTAAGAACCTTGTACACGGAATCCCTAATTCAAATTGAAATATACAACTATCCGGTAAATAAAATTTTTCTTAAAACATAAAAAAACGTCCCTTTCGTCCCGAGCATTCCCGAAAACTACTCATTTATTTTTACGACAGGTTCCGTTCCGTA